TAGAGTGATCATTTAATAGCTATTTTGCTTCAATCTAACCTATAAAAAACTAAAATTGAAGATTTAGTTACGATTCGAACTAGACTTTTCTATCTTTATCCATGGATCCTTTACTTATACTTAAAAAATTGGAAGTATTGATCCAATTCAAAAAAAAAAAAACAAAATTATGTTTCGCAATTTAATAATCCAAATTGTCAATTTCAAATTGACTCTTGGATACAAATCACGAGAACGGATATTTTTCTCCTAATCTTTTATTTTCATTTTAGAGTGAAAGGGTTCAAATTGAATCCTTTTAAGAAATAAAGTTTTTTATTGAAATATCAATTAAACTGAAGTACCCCTTAACTATTAAGGGATTAATTGAACGAATCACACTTTTACCACTAAACTATACCCGCTACAATGCGATTATTGTATAAAAAGGGCCTTTTGTCGAACAAGAGAATCAGATGTAATCAAGATAGGACAGAAATTCAAAATAATCATGAAATGAAAATTCGAAATTAGAACGTTGACGTCTTCGTCAGGAGTCCCCGTAAAGGAGGAGTTATTTCGTTTAAATAACTAAATTTAATAATTCAAAACAATTTCTTTTGTTGGAGGAATTTTTACAGATATGGCTCGACAAAATAACTTTTATCCACACACCAAATACAAACTTTGATTCCTGATTCAATAAAAAGAATGGAAATCGTCCTTCTTTTTATTGTTTATTTCATTTTTTGGTTTTCAAATCAAATTCAAATAAATAGTTTTTTTATGGTATGGTTCGCACCCTTTCTACGGTTCAGCGGTATGGGTCATTAGAACAAAAAAAGGCCCGGCTGGTTACTGACCAGGCCAGGCCGTGGAAGTGGAAATAAAAAAGGCCCCGTTGAACGAAATTCGAAATTAAAGAGATATTCTTTTCTTTATTTTTTTATTTTTTTCTATTTTATCTCTTTCGAATGCTTTCTTTATTTAAATTTTCGAAAAATGATAGAAATGGAATTGCTGATAAAAGTTATATCTATTTGTATAATAGAATACAAAAGACAATAAAAAAAAAAAAAAAAGAAATTCTATAAGCTATATTTTCTATGAGCTATATAATCAATTTACTTTCTATCTTTACTTTCTAGAGAATATAGAAAGTAAAGACGGGCTTTTTCAAGCATTATTTTTTGTGTAATGTAAGATAGTAATTATTATTATTTTATTTTTTATTTTTCAATTAGGAGAGATGGCTGAGTGGATTAAAGCGTCGGATTGCTAATCCGGTGTACGAGTTATTCGTACCGAGGGTTCGAATCCCTCTCTTTCCGTTTCGGTCGATGGCTTGGTATCTTTCAAATTAGCGAACACTTTTACTTTATTTTTAATAGTAACAGGGAATCAAAAAATCCTAAGAACATTTATACGAATAAAGTAAGCAACCCTTTCCTTTTTTATTCTTCGCGTCCGGGATTACGCCCTGGATCATTAGACAGGAATCCGAAGATGAAGAGCGAAACAAAGAATATCACTACGGTGTAAACAAAGAGTTTGAGAGTAAGCATTACACAATCTCCAAATAAGTTTTTTGGGGAAAAAGAGAATAGATTCTCTATTTTTATACTACATATCCAATTTTTACATCAAGAAATGAAGTTCTTTTTAGAATTTGATTCTCTAAATAGAAAATCGTTTTCAGAAATTTAATTCACACAATTAGAATTCGACATTTTTGTTGGCTCTAATATAAGATGAAGATGGTTTCAGTGAAAAAGGGTCATAATCAACAAATAGCAAATGGGGATCAAAATGGATCGCGATTTCATTGTTTGAATTGAGGCGGGGTTCATTCATATTGTAAGACTCATCTGCTCTTATTTATTAAATTAAATAATTTTTTTTTTTTTTTTAACTAGAATAAATCATGAATTTTTCTAGCACAATATTAAAGATCTCATCGAAAACTTACAGCAGCTTGCCAAACAAAGGCTAATAGAAAAAATAGAACAGGTATTACTGGCATAACATCTACAATTGGATTCAAAAAAGCGTAGGCCTCGGGTAATTTAGCGAATAAAAAACTACTCGAATAAAGGGCAGAATTAAGACAGATATACATTAAACTAAGGATATTAAGCATAACAAACATTTTGTTCTTGGAGATAATTTTATTTTGATTGAGTTATTAATATCTTATTGATATAAGATAAAAATGAAGAAAAGAAAGTAAGGTAGAGAAAAAAAAAACTTCTTGGAACCGACCCGACTCAATCAAAACAAAAATCCTTCTATTCTCGTGTGAGAATTGAAGAAATCATACTTGCATACAATATCTTAATTGAATTCTATGTAATGATCAATAAATTAAGTTGTATTTAAATTTTACAAACCTACACGTGTCAAAATCCTAACACTAAAATCAGAATCTAATTTTGAGGCTTTGGACTGGAATTGACGAACAGCCAATACCAACGGTACTCTTTATTAGTACCAAATCGAAATTGAAATGGGGCGTCGCCAAGTGGTAAGGCAACGGGTTTTGGTCCCGGTATTCGGAGGTTCGAATCCTTCCGTCCCAGACCGGGCAGAATAAAAAATTTAAATTCCCTTTTGAGCAACCCTCTTACGTATATATATTGATAAAATAGACGTGTACGTCTATTTTTTTCTTATTAAAAAAATGCTTTTCTCAACCAGATCTTTTTTCACAAATTGAATCAATTCAAATAATACGAAAATTGAACTGAATGCATTTGTGTTCCCCGCAAGCGGGGAACATCGATCACAAGAGTTTGACGTTGGATGGGTGTTTTTGCGTATGCTCCCCTCTTTCATTCACTTTCATATTTAAGCGAGTTTCGTAGAAAAGTCTTACGCCCTCTCGAGTTGAATTTTCCAAGATCCATTCTAAATCGAAATGTGAACGCCTCCCCATTCCTATCTTTTTACAGTCCCAATTATTCTCTTTTCATTTCGGAATTCTAAACAAGAGGGTATTCCTGGTACTGATTGAATTCGGGATTAAGTCTCTTAAGTAAGACTGGGTTAGATTAAAATAAAAAACAACAAATTAGAAAATTAGAAAGGAAACAATGACTTAATCTGGACCCTTTTGTCTTTGTATCTATACAAAATAGTTTAGCATTCCGTAAAATGGGATTTTTTTTTTATTTAGGATTCCCACAGCACAGAAAGAATTCGGGGTGGGAGTAGATAAGAGTTAGTGAGTAATGAAAGATACCGATTTGAATATCGGTGTCGGTTCAAATCTCATTAACCAATAATCCCGCTCTATGTGGAATGGAGGCTCTTTGATTCTAACCCAAATTTTTCGGTATTTTTTCTTGGGCTTTTTTTTTTTGTTTTTTAATGAATAATTGTAAATCTCTGGAATAACAATTGAGCCGGGTTTATTCATATAGTCTATTTACTTTATTTTAAATTTTCTATTTTATTTTGAATTTGGGGAAAGATTATTGAATCTGAAGCCCAAGCCAAAGAAACGACACATAATTTGAGGAAAGGCTTATATGCATGGATTGCTATCCTTCTATTTCAGAGATAACGTCCTTTTTCTTTTTAAGATTTGTGAGCCCTTATCTTCCTGTTAAATTCAATATTTAACATACAATATACATAATTACTTCCAACGAAAATTGTTCAGTCTAATCTGATAGATACAGAAATCGACCTTTTTTGTAATTCTTAGTTGCTCTTTCATTTCAGGATTCGGGATGAACGACTAACAACCTAAATATTCCCTTCATATACAAGGAAAAAAGGCTGTGTATCGATCGAAGCAATGACTATTCATGATTCCATACTGGAATCAATTACATACCGGTTCCAAACTAGAGAAATGTTATGGTAAAACTTCGTTTGAAACGATGTGGTAGAAAGCAACGTGCGACTTGAAGGACATGATCCGCTGTGGATTTGTTTTTTACATCCACCGTTTTCGATTTTATATGAATGGGCTCTTGGCTCGACATTTTTTCTTCTGTTCTATTAGAATCCTTAAGTTTTTTTGGGGGGTAATGGAACTAGTACAGGATGGAGCTCGAGTATAAAGGATTTATTCATTTCTCAGGGGCAAGGATCTAGGGTTAATACCAATCAATAAGTTGGAAAACACTTCGTAAGTCAATTTTCGATATAGAAATCGAAAGGATCTGATTCGAGCAATTTTGAAATCCAAACGCAAGGGGAAAATTTGTTGGAATTGGGAAAACTTTTTCTACCAAAAGTGTATCCTGTAGGAATCAATTGTTCGTATGATTCTTTGATAGAAAGAAATCAAAAGGGGGTGTGTTGCTGCCATTTTTTAAAATAAAAAACGTTAAAGATCACCGAAGTAATGTCTAAACCTAATGATTCAAAGTAAAGATAAAGGATCCTGGAACAAGGAAATACCATTTTTCAATTGTCTCAACAATTCAATCCAATCCAAAAATCGATTCGATTCGAAACGAGACAAACAAAGGGCTTGAGACCGCTCAAAAAAGGAAATGCCTAGGGATTTTCGGCTGGGCTTTGAAACTTATCTAACTTGAGTTATGAGAGTACAAATGCTTTTTTTGTTTCTTTTGAAAATGACAAAGAAACAAAAAAAAAAGAATAACTTAAATCTCTAATTGATTTGATTATTTTATAGATCTATTTGACATTCTAATTCTATACATAGACATAACTATCACTTCTAACCATTTTGTTTTTCTCGAGCCGTACGAAGAGAAAACTTCTTATACGTTTCTAGGGGGGGTACTGTTCATCTATATCTATCCCAATGATCCGTTTATCGAATCGTTGCAATTGATGGTCGATCCCGAAGAGAAGGAAGAGATCTTCGGAAAGTGGGTTTTTATGATCCGATAAATAATCAAACCCATTTAAATGTTCCTGCTATTCTATATTTCCTTGCCAAGGGCGCTCAACCTACAGGAACCGTTCATGATATTTCACAGAAAGCGGGGGTTTTTACAGAACTTAGTCTTAATCAAACGAAATTTTATTAAGGAATAGAACAAAAAAGAGGGTGTGGATGCGCTTTATCTAGTTTTGTATAATTTTTTCTTTACTATCCCCCCCTTTTGTTCTATTCAGACCTATTTCTTTTCGGTTTTTTTCAAGTCTTTCTCTAAATAAAGTATTCTTAAAGTTTTTTATTTATCTAATTCTTTAGATATTATTTATTAATTTCCATATTTATTATATCTATTTATTAATATATAATTTGATTTGTTATTTGTATTTGAATTCAATTTAATAAATAACCAATTAACTCTTTTTGTTTTTGTTATTGTATTTTTTTAGTATTTTATCAATCTTGCTATTCAATATTCAATGTCATATTGACAATATTGTATTGATCAAATATAATTTGATCATGGAGAAATGGGCCCATTTCTCTCCGTTCCATAGGTTTTGGTTGTCTTTTTTTTATGTTCAGAATCGATTAGAAATTTTTTTGATTCGAGTTCTTGCTAATTTCATTTTTTGATTCCATTGTGAAATTCAATTTTTTTTTTTTTTTTATTCCGATTCTATCTACCCATTCAATTATTGGGTTGCTAACTCAACGGTAGAGTACTCGGCTTTTAAGTACGGCTAGCATCTTTTACACATTTCTATGAAGCAAAGAATTCGTCCAAATCTTCGGGAGAGTTTGTAAGACCACGACTGATCCTGAAAGGAATGAATGGAAAAAACAGCATGTCGTATCAATGGATAATTTTGAGAATATTTTATTCTTGTTCAATCGCTCTAAAACCAAGTTTGAATTCTTGGCGCGGAACAAAATAAATTTAATTCAGAGTTGGGTCGAGTGAATAAATGGATAGAGCCCTAGGGTTCCAATTATAGGGAAACAAAAAGTAACGAACTTCGGTTCTTAATTTGAATGATTATCCGATCTAATTAAACGTTAAAAAGAGATTAGTTCCTAACGCGGGGAAAGGTTTTCCCATGAAGGGATTATCGATTTATTTAATGAGTCCTAAGTATTAGCGAGTTCCTATTATGGATTGTAGCTGAATGTGTACAAGAAGCAGTATATTGATAAATATAGTTGTTTTTTTCCAAAATCAAAAGAGCGATTTGAGTGAAAAAATAAAGGGTTTCTAACCACTTAGTTATACTATAACTATAACAAACATAAACCAATTAAATTAACTCAAAATGAGAGGATAGAGAATCCGGTGATGAGTCTACCCATTTTCAAGGTATCCACTTTTTTTACTACAATACTTTGTTTTCACCGTATCGCACTATGTATCGTTTGATCGCTCACTAAATCCCTTACCTTTTTTTTTTTTTAATCGAATTTCAAATTCAAATGGAAGAATTTCAAGTAGCTTTAGAACTAGATAGATCTCAACAACACGACTTCCTATACCCACTTCTTTTTCGGGAGTATATTTATGTACTTGCTCATGATCATGGTTTAAATAGCTCGATGATGTCAGTGGAAGGTGGGTTTTATGACAATAAATCTAGTTCACTAAGTGTGAAACGATTAATTACGAGAATGTATCAACGTATTAATTTGAGTATTGCTGCTAATGATTCGAATCCAAATCCAATTTTTGGGCACAACAATAAGTTGTATTCTCAAATTATATCAGAGGTATTTGCTGCTGTGGTGGAAATTCCATTTTCCCTACGGTTGGTAGCTTTTTTAAAAGGGAAAGAAATTGAAAAATCGCCTAATTTCCAATCAATTCATTCAATATTTCCTTTTTTCGAGGATAAATTGTCCCATTTAAATTATGTGTTAGATGTACGAATACCTCACCCCATTTGTCCCGAAATCTTGGTTCAAAACCTTCGCGAATGGGTAAAGGATGCCTCTTCTTTACATTTATTCCGGTTCTTTCTCCACGAGTATTTTAATTCGAACAGTCTTCTTACTCCAAAGAACTCTATTTCTGTTTCTTTAAAAAGTAATCCAAGATTGTTATTGTTTCTATATAATTCTCATGTATATGAATATGAATCCATCCTCTTTTTTCTCTGTAACCAATCGTCTCATTTACAATCAACATCCTCTCGAATCCTTGTTGAGCGAACGTATTTCTATGGAAAAGTCGAACATCTTGTCGAAGTCGTTGCTAAAGATTTTCAGGACATCTTAGGGTTGTTCAAGGATCCTTTCATGCATTATGTTAGATATCAAGGAAAATCCATTTTGGCTTCAAAGGATACGCCTCTTCTGATGAATAAATGGAAATATTACCTTGTCGGTTTATGGCAATGGCATTTTCACGTGTCTTCTCAACCAGGAAGGGTTCAGCTAAACCACTTATATTTAGGCAAGTACGCTATTAACTTTCTGGGCTATCTTTCCGATGTGCGACTAAATTCTTTGTTGGTACGGAGTCAAATGCTAGAAAATTCTTTTCTAATAGGTAATTCTATGAAGAAGGTCGATACGACCGTTCCAATTATTCATCTGATTGGATCATTGACTAAGGCGCGGTTTTGTAACGCATTAGGGCATCCTATCAGTAAGCCGACTTGGGC